ATGCTATTTGGCTTCAATCTACCCTATACAAAACAAAAATGGAAGATTTAGTTACGATTAGAAATCGAAATACGCTTTTCTATCTTTATCCATGGATCCTTTACTCATACTTATTCAATTGGAAGCATTGATCCAATTCAAAAAAAAAAATTATGTTTCGTAATTTCATAATCCAATTTTTGTTTTCAATTTCTAATTGACCCTTGGATACAAATCACGAGAATGTATATTCTTCCTCGAATCTTTCATTGAGAGGTAAAGGATTTAATCCTTTTAAGAAATAAAGTTTTTGATCGGAATCGTCGGAATATGAATCAAACCGAAGGACCCCTTAACTATTTTAACTATTTAAAGGGATTAATAGAACGAATCACACTTTTACCACTAAACTATACCCGCTACAAATGAAATTATTGTATATAAATGGACCCTTTGTCGAACAAGGGAATGGTGTGTAATCAAGATAGAATCAGAAAAAAATCCTGAAAATTAGAACGTTGACGTGTTTCGTCAGGAGACCTAATGAAATTAGGAAAAGAGGACTCATTTCATTTAAATAACTAAATAGCCAGTTTTTTTTTCAAATCAAATAAATCATTTTATCCATGATTCAGTGGTATGATTAATTGGAACAAAAAAAAAAAGGCCTGGCCCGGTCAGTACCCAGCCAGGCCAGAGATATTCTTTATTTTCTTTTTTTTTGAGATATCTCTTTCGAGCCTTTTCTTTATACTTTATATAAATGGAATTGCTGATAAAAGTTGTATATATCTATATAATAAGATACTAATATATATCTATATAAAGTAAAGAAGGACTTTTTTCAAGCATTACTTTTTGTGTAATGTAACATAGTAATTATCCTATTTTCAATTAGGAGAGATGGCTGAGTGGACTAAAGCGTCGGATTGCTAATCCGTTGTACGAGTTATTCGTACCGAGGGTTCGAATCCCTCTCTTTCCGTTTTTGACTTGGTATTTTATTTATCTTTCAAATTCGAATTTATCGAACCTTTTTTTTTATATAGTTAATAATAGTTAAAGATGTGGAATAGATAAAATCCTAATAATATTTATAAAAATCAAGTAAGGAAAACCCCCTTTTTTTTATTCTTCACGCCCAGGATTACGTTCTGGATCATTAGATAGGAATCCGAAGATGAAGAGAGAAACAAAGAATATCACTATGGTGTAAACAAAGAGTTTGAGAGTAAGCATTACACAATCTCCAAGATCATTTTTTGGGAAAAACGAGAATAGATTCTCCATTTTTATACCACATACCCTATTTTGACACCAAGAAATGAGGTAGTTTCTAGAATTTCTAGAAATAGAAAAGACTTTTGCGAAATTCATTTGTAAGAAGAGTTGAGTCTTTTATTACAAATAATTTTCTTTCATATCAACAATTAGATATTGTGGTGGACTCTAATAGGGTCTTTCGTTGAAAAAGGGTCAGAATGAGGAAATGGGGTGATCCAGATTTATCACGTCTAGTCAAGAATTTCAATGTTTGAATTGAGAATTCGTTCATACTGTAAGACTTATCTGATCTTATCAATTGTTATCATTTTTTTTTTTCTCGAATAAATCATGAATTTTTCTAGGACAGTATTAAAGATCTTATCGAAAACTTACAGCAGCTTGCCAAACAAAGGCTAAGAGAAAAAAAAGAACAGGTATTACTGGCATAACATCTACGATTGGATTCAAAAAAGCGTAGGCCTCGGGCAATTTGGCAAATAAAAAACTACTCGAATAAAGGGCAGAATTAAAACAGATACAGATCAAACTAAAGATATTAAGCATAACAAACATTTTGTTCTTGGAGATAATTGTATTTTGATTGAGTTCTTAATATGTTTTTGAGATAAATAATGGAAAAATGAAGAAATAAAAGTAAGGTAGACTAAAACTTCTTTGAACTCACCCAATAAAAAATCCTTCTATTCTCACAAGATAATAGAAGAAATCATACTTTCATACAATATCTTAATTGAATTATATGTAATGATCAATAAATTCAGTTTAATTCGATATCTACGCGTGTCAAAATTCTAGCAACAATCTAATCTATTCCATATATATTTGTACTGCAATTGACGAACAACCAATACCCATATTAGTGTTTATTAGTGTCGAATAGAAATATAAATGGGGCGTCGCCAAGTGGTAAGGCAACGGGTTTTGGTCCCGCTATTCGGAGGTTCGAATCCTTCCGTCCCAGAGCATACTCATTATATATCAGAATAAAGATTGCCGTTTTGAACAACCTTCTCTTTATGTTTAAGAGTATAATATTGGAGAGAATATGATTCCTCTTTCTGATTTTTAATGATTCTTATCTGAATCATTTTATTTTCTTTTGATTTATGAATTCTAAAAACGAAGGTAGCTTTGGTACTGATTGAATTCAATCAATGGGATTAAGTCTCTTAAGATAAGAGGGTTTTAGGTTAAAATAAAAAATAGGAACAATGACGTAATCTGGACCTATTCGGTTTTGTATCTATACAAGATAGTCTAGCATCCCGTAAAATTTAAATAGTATCTTTTTTTATTTCGGATTCATCTTCCCCACAGAATTGGGGGAACGGGAGTAGATAGGAGTTAATCAGCAATGGAAGATATCAATTTGAATATCTGTGTCTGTCCCAATCCCATTAACATATAATTAAGTTATATGTAACAGATGGATTTTCTTTTTTCCTCATTTTTAGGTATTTGGTGTTTAGCTCTAATCAATAACTGGAAATCTATGTGCCAATTGAGACGGGGGTGATTCATACATTCTATTCACTAGGGAAAGGTTATTGTGAACCTCAAGTCAAAGAAACTACGCATAAAAGAAAATGAGGAAATGCTTATATGCGTGGATTGCTGTCCTTCTATTTCAGTGATAACGTTGTTTCTATTTTTTATTTGAACAATATTTGTGAGCCCTTAAATGTTAAATATTTAACATAGAATATCCATAATTACTTCCAATAAAAATTATCTGATAGATACGGAAATAGCCTATTCTTTGTGATTCTGATTTTATCTTTCAGGATGAAATGAAAGAATAACAACCTTAATCTTCCCTTTCACCAGTCCTTTTTTATCCAATCTACAAAAAAAAAAAATTCTATTTGTTTTTCGATCTATCTTTCTGTTTTAAATCATTGATGGTTTAATCCGAATATGGATTTATCTCTCTTATGATGATCAAATACAATCGTTAGTAAAACTTTATTCGAATAGTGATATTGAGGTAGGAAATTTTGTCAATTAAATCTTTTAATGATTTTTTAGGAGCCCTTGGTACTCGAAGAAGTGTGAGATTGGTAAATATATTTTAGCGAGTCATTTGAAGATGCAACGCAGATTCAAAAAGAATTTATTTATTTTGTATTCGTGTTATTTAAAAAAATATATAAATATATATATTGTATTCATACAATAAAATATGCGGTTAAATTGAATTCTTACTGAGACTTTTTCTTTTCATAAATTACCTATTCATTTCATTATAGAAGGAAAAAGTATAGATTACTATGTACCGACCGAACCAATGACTATTCATGATTCCATAATTGAATCAATTACATACCGATTTGAAACTAGAGGAATGTTATGGTAAAACTTCGTTTGAAACGATGTGGTAGAAAGCAACGTGTGACTTGAAGGACATGATCATCTGTGGATTTTTACATCCACCATTTTATATTCTATAGGAATGAAGGTGCTCTTGGCTCGACATCCTTTGTTCTGTTCTACTAGAACCTTCGTTTTTTTGTTGGGTTGTAATGTAAATAGTACAGGATGGAGCTCGAGTAGAAAGTTTTTATTCATTTCTCAGGGGCAAGGATCTAGGGTTAGTGCCAATCAATAAGTTGGAACAACTTCGTAAGTATATTTTCGATATAGAAATCGCAAGGAAAGGATCCGATTCAAGCAATTTTCAAATTCAAAAGGAAATTTTTTTGAAATTGGTAAAATTCTTTCGATCACAAGTGTATCATGCGGGAATCAACCATTTGTATGATTCTTTGATAGAAAGAAATCACAAACAAAAAAGGGGCATGTTGCTGCCATTTTTGAAACGATTAAAGGTTACCGAAGTAATGCCTAAACCCAATGATCCGAGGAAAAGATAAAGGATCCTGGAACAAGGAAATACCGTTTTCAATTGTCTCAACAACTAGATCAGAATGAAGAATCAAAATAGGTTCTAACGAGACAAACAAAAAAGGGGTTAGAGACCACTCAATAAATGAAATTGATAAGGATTTTCTTTTGAACTATTTGAGAGTTATCCAACTTGAGTTATGAGAGTACGAATGCTTTTTTTTTTCGAAAAAGAAGAAGAAAAAGGGATTTAAATGTCTAATTGATTTGATAGTTTTATGGATCTATTTGACATTCTAATTCTATCATATAGACATAATTCTAATCATTTTTTCTTGAGCCGTACGAGGAGAAAACTTCTTATACGTTTCTAGGGGGGGGGTATTATTCATCTACATCTATCCCAATGAGCCGTTTATCGAATCGTTGCAATTGATGTTCGATCCCGAAGAGAAGGACGGGATCTTCGGAAAGTGGGTTTTTATGATACGATAAATAATCAAACCTATTTAAATGTTCCTGCTATTCTATATTTCCTTGAAAAAGGCGCTCAACCTACAGGAACTGTTCATGATATTTCAAAGAAGGCGGGGGTTTTTACGGAACTTAGTCTTAATCAAACGAAATTCAATTAATGAAATACAAAAAAAGAGAGTGTGGATGACTCGTATATAGCTTTGTATAACTTTTCTCTACTATTTTATCCCCCTCTTCTTTTTCTCTATTCATACCTATTTATTATTGGTACGATAGAATACCATGTTCTATAACGACAAAAAGGGATTTTATTGATATAAGATACATAGAAAAAATATTAAGTGAATAAATGAAGTAATTGGATTTATAAATATAAAAAATTTTACATTACCTCCAATGGGGTGGTTTTCATT